CCACGCATATTGATATAGCTGTTCCATAAAAAAATAATTATTAATTAATATTAATTGTTTCCGATTCACCGGACCTTACCTCTTTTGAAGGGCGTCAATAAAAAAAAATGAAGATATAGACTAACCTAAACTAACTTAAATATCATTTTTGAATTTTTATTTCTTTTGACTTCTTCTTTCGGAATTTCTGTTAAATACTTCAAATATTCAAATCAAGAAGTTCCGATTGGTCAAATCAGATGAAAGAACGAGATTAATTACTAGTCTCCTTATAATTTCAAAATTCAAGTCAAATTTAGGCATATTTTTGCCAACTTTGACAAGTTACACAAAATAGTCTTCTTTTTTTTTAATTACTAATATTTTATGCGATTTTGCCGTATCTTTCACTCAATCTTATTTATTTTTTTAGATTTTTAGAAAAAAAATATTATCTAGAAAAGAAATAAATAAATCCATAATAAATTCGAAAAACGCAGATTTTTTCACCAATAAATGTCTTTCACATCCAGTTATACCAATGAGTAATCTCTTAATTTTTATTTAAATGGCAGTTCCAAAAAAGCGTACTTCTGCATCAAAAAAGCGTATTCGTAAAAAATTTTGGAAAAGAAAGGGCTATTGGGCAGCGTTAAGGGCGTTTTCCTTAGGGAAATCTCTTTCTACCGGAAATTCAAAAAGTTTTTTCGTGCGACAAACAAATAAAATAAGTAATAAAACATAAGATATTGGAATAATCGAAATTGTCCTGATTTGAAAATTAACTTATTTCATTTCTAAATTCCAATTTCCGATTCCCTATTGAGTTAATCAATAGGGAATGGGAATCGTTCCGGCTTTAGACTATGTAGAATAAAACTTTTGCTGTTTACCTTTCCGAATTAAAAGACAAAAAACACAAGATACTTAATTTTCTTTTTTTAGATTTTCGTATTTACATTTAGAAGGCAAGGAGTATTATTTCCCTCATGAACCTATTTGTAATATAAGAGAAGGTTTTCTTTTTTGTTTTGTGGAATTAACCATTTACTTTCTTTTTTTTTATTTCATTTTCTATATAGTAATTTTCTATATAGACTCCATACAGTTCTCGCCATCCATCCACATAAAAACATTTAGTGAAGATATTCTGGAGAAATATGTGTCAATTTTGAATGATCAAAAATAAATTCTTGATTTTTGATCATTGCTTAAATGAATTCTTTTGTTTTACTTTTTAAAATCAAAAACAATGCATTAAAACAAAAATCTTTTTGGAGAGTTCTAACCCTTAATTCATAGCAGGATTGGCCAGTTTTACAAGAGTTCAAGTCGAAGAGAGTAGAAAATACACAATAAAAGATAAAAGGAAGACCTTAAACTAAAATTAAAATAATGAACCTTCAAATACCTATTTGAAGGAATTTTTATTGATCAATTTTGATCTTTCCTAAAAAGATATTGAACCCAATTGAATTCTTAATTCTAGACGATTGTTTATTCATAAGCTATTATGAGTTCAAGACAGGCCGCTATGGTGAAATTGGTAGACACGCTGCTCTTAGGAAGCAGTGCTAAAGCATCTCGGTTCGAGTCCGAGTGGCGGCATGTAATCTCCTAAAAAAAGTAAATAGATCTTATAATGAATTCAATTCACCATTTAGATTTTATAATTAAGGGAGTCCTTTTATTTTTATGATATTTTTAACCTTAGAACATATATTAACTCATATTTCTTTTTCAATCGTTTCAATTATAATTACAATTCATTTGATAACCTTTTTAGTCGATGAAATCATAAAACTAGATGAATCATCCGAAAAGGGCATAATAATTACTTTTTTCTGTATAACAGGATTATTAATTACGCGTTGGATCTATTCGGGACATTTTCCACTAAGTGATTTATATGAATCCTTAATCTTCCTTTCATGGAGTTTTTCCCTTATTCATATAATTCCGTATTTCAAAAAAAATCAAAATATTCTAAGCATAATAATTGGCCCAAGTGCTATTTTTACCCAGGGCTTTACTACTTCAGGTCTTTTAACTGAAATACACGAATCTACAATATTAGTACCCGCTCTTCAATCCGAGTGGCTAATAATGCACGTAAGTATGATGATATTAGGCTATGCGGCACTTTTGTGTGGATCATTATTATCAGTATCACTTCTAGTCATTACAGTTAGAAAAAAGAGAAAGTTTTTTTCTACGAGTAATCATTTTTTAAATTTAAACGAGTCATTTTTCTTTGGTCAAATCGAATACATGAATGAACGAAGTAATGCTTTACAAAATAGTTCTTTTTTTTCTCCAAGAAATTATTACAGGGCGCAATTGATTCAACAATTGGATTATTGGAGTTATCGGGTTATTAGTCTAGGATTTATCTTTTTAACCATAGGAATTCTTTCTGGAGCAGTATGGGCTAACGAAGCATGGGGATCCTATTGGAGTTGGGATCCGAAAGAAACTTGGGCTTTTATTACTTGGATTGTATTCGCGATTTATTTACATACTCGAACGAATAAAAAATGGAAGGCCATAAATTCAGCAATTGTGGCATCTATTGGATTTTTTATAATTTGGGTCTGCTATTTTGGAGTCAATCTATTAGGAATAGGACTACATAGTTATGGTTCATTTACATTAACATCTAATTGAATTCAAAAAGGGTTTCTTTCGAATAGGAATCAAAAATGTACAGCACATATCAGATAAAAAAACTTTGTGTGAACTGGCACAAACCGCCGGAATCAAATATTGTAGTGATTCCCCGGGTTTTTGCCAGTTCACATTCCATTTTTTATTTAAGATAAGAGAAGAAAAAGCCTTTTTTTGTCATTCTACAATGAACATTTTAAAAAATTTTCATTTTTTATTCAAAAAAACTATCTATAAAAAGAATTAGATAGAATAACTTCAACTTTTTCAACTGATAGTGAAAGAACGAAATCGGGGTACATACCAATACCTAGTACGGGTAAAAAAATAGAGATCGAAAGAAATAACTCTCGTGGTCCAGAATCAAAAAAATAAGAGTTTGGAACATTAAATATCTTGTATCCATAGAACATCTGACGTAACATAGATAATAAATAAATAGGAGTTAATATCATTCCAATTGCCATAACAAAAGTAATTAGGAGTTTTGTCAATAAAAGGTATTTTTGACTAGTAATTAGTCCAAAAAAAACGATTAATTCGGCAACAAAACCACTCATACCCGGTAATGCAAGGGAGGCCATCGAAAAGCTACTGAACATCATGAATATTTTTGGCATTGGGATAGCTATCCCACCCATTTCGTCAAGATAAACAAGACGTATTCTATCATAAGTCGTTCCTGCTAAGAAAAAAAGTGCAGCACCAATAAATCCATGAGAGATTATTTGTAAAAGGGACCCGTTCAGCCCCATATCGGTGATAGAACCTATTCCTATAATTATGAAACCCATATGAGATACAGAGGAATAAGCTATTCTTTTTTTTAAATTACGTTGACCGAGAGATGTTGAAGCTGCATAAATTATTTGCATTGCGCCTACTATTATCAACCAAGGTGAAAATATAGAATGAGCATGAGGGAATAATTCCATATTGATCCGAACTAATCCATACGCTCCCATTTTTAATAAGATTCCGGCTAGAAGCATACAAGTACTATAATGCGCTTCGCCGTGGGTATCTGGTAACCATGTATGTAGGGGTATGATTGGCAATTTTACAGCAAAAGCAATAAAAAATCCAATATAAAATATTATTTCCAAAGCCGCAGGATAGGACTGATTGACTAATATTTCAAAATTCAATATTGGTTCAGTAGAACCATATAAACCGATACCCAGAACTCCCATTAAAAGAAAAATGGAACCTCCAGCTGTGTACAAAATAAATTTTGTAGCTGAGTAGAGACGTTTTTTTCCTCCCCACATCGATACAAGTAGATAAACGGGAATTAATTCTAATTCCCACATGAGAAAAAAAAGTAAAAGGTCCCTAGAAGAAAATAATCCTATTTGCCCGCTGTACATTGCTAACATCAGGAAATGAAATAGTCGAGAATCTCGAGTAACTGGCCAAGCCGCTAAAGTAGCTAAAGTAGTGATGAATCCCGTCAATAAAATAGGTCCTATAGAAATTCCATCTATTCCTAATCTCCAATGGAAATCAAAAAACTCGATCCATTTATAATCTTCTATTAGTTGTATTAATGGATCATCTGATTGAAAATGATAGCAGAATGCATAAGTCGTTAGAAGAAGTTCTAAAATACAAATAGATATAGTATACCAGCGAATTACTCTATTCCCTCTATGCGGAAGAAAGAAAATTAAGGAACCAAAAAATATAGGCAAAACTACAATTAGTGTTAAGCAAGGAAAATGGTTCGTGGTAAAGACAAGATACACTTGGGACAGAAAAATCCGTGCTCAAAATATTTTGAGCACGGATTTTGTCGGTAAAAAAAAGAAAATGGATTCAAGTAGAATTTTATATAAGGTATCAATAAGCTAGACCCATACTGCGAGTTGTTTCATGCCATAAATAAACTCGAACACTCAAAAAATCCGTTGGACAGGCGGATTCACATCTCTTACAACCAACACAGTCCTCGGTCCTTGGAGCAGAAGCGATTTGTTTAGCTTTACATCCGTCCCAGGGTATCATTTCTAATACATCGGTGGGACATGCTCGGACACATTGAGTACATCCTATACATGTATCATAAATCTTTACTGAATGTGACATTGGATCTATACGTTTTTGAACGTCATAAATTTTCGGTCTAGTAAACTAACTTATAAATAAATCCGATATTTAGATACCAGACGAATCAATGGGTGATGAAAATCAATCGACTTCTCAACTCGGTTATGAGCGAGGGCCAAAATACTTTGATTTCTTATGTTTTTGCAACCGCGATCATATCTCAGCCATATCCAACCTGCCGATTTCAATTAATTTAATGAATATTACCATTTTTATTTATATAATAAATACTATTTATTCAATAA